TTTTGGAAAAAAAAAGATGAAAAAAATCCAAATCTAACAGATTTAAAACGAATTTTTCGGTAAATCTATTTCAAACTGCTTTTCTAGAATGCCCAATATCTCTTTTACATCTTCTATACGAAAATGTTCAATTTTCATAAGATCCTTTTGAGTGTTATTCAAAAGATCCAATAATGTATATATATTGGATCTTTTGAGGCAATTATAGATTCTGGGAGGCAATTTTAATTGGTCAATAAAAATATATTTCAATGCAATTTTTTTTTTGTTTTTCCTTAGTTTAACCAATTTATCATGAAAGGTAAAAAGAGGTAAAGTAACCTTGTGTTGATTGTCGTCTAAATTTAAGTTTTCTTCTTCTGTATGGAAAAAAGGAATAAATAAATCAATCAAATTTCGGGACGCTTCATGAAGCGCTTCTTTCGGAGTTAAACTTCCATTTGTCCATATTTCGAGAAAAAGTATCTCTTGTTTTTCATTTCCATTCCCATAAGAATGAATGCTATGATTTACTTTTCGAATAGGCATGAATACAGCATCGATAGGATAACTTCTGTCTTGAAAGTTATTTGAACTTTTTATACGATATCCGCGATTCCTCTCAATTTGTAATCCAATACAAAAATCAATCGGTTCCGTCAAGCTAGCTATATGTTGTGTATTATCAACGATTTCCACATAAGTCGGTGAGATGATATCTTGAGCTGTTACATACCCAGGACCCTTAATACAAACAGACGCGTCACAAGTTCCGTATAAATTACTTCTCAATACTATTTCTTTCAAATTCATTAAAATTTCATGTACTGATTCTTGAATACCCACTATGGTAGAATATTCGTGTGGTATTTTCTCAGATCTTGCACGTGTAATATATGTTCCTTCTATTTCTCCAAGTAAAGCTCTTCGCATCGCAATGCCTATGGTGTCGGCTTGACCTTTCATAAGTGGAGACAAAAGAAAACGTCCATAAGAAAGGCGCTTACTGTCTGTCCTCGATTCAACACACTTCCACTCTAGTGTCCGAGTAGATATGGTTACTTTCTCTCGAACCATAGTAATATAATATTATTTGGTCGAATTGTTTATTTCTCTTGAAATTTCTTTAATGTTGATTTTTTTTTACACGCGTCTTTTTTTAGGGGGTCTACAGCCATTATGTGGCATAGGAGTTACATCCCGTACAAAAGTTAATAGTATACCACTTCGACGAATAGCCCGTAATGCTGCATCTCTTCCGAGACCGGGACCCTTTATCATGACCTCTGCTCGTTGCATACCTTGATCGACTACTGTACGAATAGCATTTCCAGCTGCGGTTTGAGCAGCAAAAGGTGTCCCTCTTCTTGTACCCCGAAATCCACAAGTACCGGCAGAAGACCAAGAAACCACTCGACCTCTTACATCTGTAACAGTCACAATGGTATTATTGAAACTTGCTTGAACATGAATAAATCCCTTTGGTATTCTACGTGTATTCTTACGTGAACTAATACGTCCATTCCTACGCGAACCAATTCTTGGTATAGTTTTTGCCATATTTTATCATCTCATAAATATGAGTCATATATATATATATAGATAAATGGATATATCCATTTCTTATCAAAACGGATCCTTTTTTTATTTGTAGATCGGGTCTTTTAGAAAGTCTTTTTTAGACTATCCTTGTCTTTGTTTATGTCTCGGGTTGGAACAAATTACTATAATTCGTCCCCGCCTACGGATTAGTCGACATTTTTCACAAATTTTACGAACAGAAGCTCTTATTTTCATATTTTTCATACCTTAACCTTAATTTTGAATCGACTTCTTGGAAGAAAATAAGTTTCTTGAAATTTTCAATTTCGAATCGTATTCCCACGAAAAGGAGAATATTAAAGTTAAAAAACCACCTAATCATTCGAATCTTTGTTGCGGAGTCGATAAATAATACGCCCTCTGCTTGAATCATAACGACTTACTTCAATTTTGACTCTATCTCCTGGCAGTATCCGTATAAAGCTACGTCGGATCTTTCCTGAAACATAACCTAAAATAAGATCCTCATTATCTAAACGAACCCGGAACATACCATTGGGAAGCGATTCAGTAATTAAACCCTCATGAATCCATTTTTGTTCTTTCATTCCGGGTAAAACCTCCTTAAAGTATTAACTAATGTAGGAGGAATAAGATTATATACTTCGCGTTTTTTTTTAGTTTTTTTTAACAACAAATAGGAAGTCTCGTATCCAATGCAGATATAAGAAGTATTACCATATATAACACAAAATTTCTCCGCCTATTCCTTTTAGTCGAGCCTCTCGGCCTGTCATTATACCTTGAGAAGTGGAAAGAATTACAATTCCCATTCCGCCTAAAATTCTAGGAATTCTTTGATAGTTAGAATAGATTAGTAAACCAGGCCGGCTGATCCGTTTTAAATTTAAAAGATTTCTATAGGGCCCTTTTCTATTTCGTTTATGTCGCAGGGTTGAAACCAAAAAATATTTGTCGCTTTCTCGATGTTTCCTCACATTTTCGATAAAACCTTCTCGTAAAAGTATTTTAACAATGTTTTCGGTGATATTAGCATATGCTATTCGAAGGACTCTTTTTCTATCCATATCAGCATTGCGTATAGAGGTTAATATGTCAGCAATAGTGTCCTTACTCATAATGGAGTAAAATTCTTGTTGCCCAAAAATTTTGATATAATCAACATGTTTTTTGCTTTTTTTTACTTATTTTATTTGTTTATGAATAAAAATTATATTATTAAATTAAAGGTATATGCGTAAACCACAATCTACTAAATGAATTTGAATCTATTTCTTTCTAATACCCTACTATAACTATATCATAGTCTCATCTTATATTTTAAGACTATTATAATACCTCGGGCGCCAATGAGACTATTTTAGTAAAATTTAAATGCCTCAATTCCCGGGCGATCGCACCAAAAACGCGAGTTCCTTTAGGATTTCCTTCTTGATCAATGACAACTGCGGCATTGTCATCATATCGTATTAGCATACCGTTGTCACGTTTCAGTTCCTTACGGGTACGTACAATTACAGCTCTGACCACTTCTGATCTTTCTAGGGGCATATTTGGCACTGCTTCTTTAATCACAGCAACAATAACGTCACCAATATAAGCATATCGACGGTTACTAGCTCCTATGATTCGAATACACATCAATTCTCGAGCCCCGCTGTTATCTGCTACATTCAAATGTGTCTGAGGTTGAATCATTTTTTTATTTGTTGTTTCAATGCAAAAAAAAAAAAAAAGAAAGAAATATTCTTTGTCAAAAGAAAAAAAAGAAACCTTGCCTTTTTCATTTCCAGGCTCTATTTTCTTTAGTTCTACATTCTTATACCAAAATAATAAATTGAGTTTTGATAGGCATTTTGGACGCTGCTATTGAAATTGCTTTTCTGGCTATATTTTCTGCGACTCCGCCCATTTCATAAAGTATTCGACCTGGTTTAACAACAGCTACCCAATATTCAGGAGAGCCCTTACCCGAACCCATACGTGTTTCTGTGGGTCTTACTGTAACCGGTTTGTCGGGAAATATACGTACCCATATTTTTCCACCACGGCGTGCATTTCGTGTCATTACCCGGCGCCCTGCTTCTATTTGCCTAGATGTGATCCAAGCGGGTTCAAGCGCTTGAAGAGCATATTTACCGAAACTAATATGGTTACCTCGATAAGACATTCCCTTCATTCGTCCTCTATGTTGTTTACGGAATCTGGTTCTTTTGGGGTTATAGTTGATGGTTGTTTCTGAATTCCATCTCTACTACAGAACCGGACGTGAGAGTTTCGTCTCATCCAGCTCCTCACGAATAAAAGTATTCAAAATATTTAATTTGAATTGAAATATGTTTAATGAATAATAGATGAAATTGCGAGATTCTTTGATATTTCATCTAATCTATTAGTCATTTGTATATACCTTGTTTAGGTATTTTGGATATATAACTAAACATATTAAATATATATTTCTATTTATTTTTTATTTTTATCAAAAATATTTTTTTTTTTCATTTTATCGTATCGGATTGCCCTAAATCCAAAATTTAGCAATCCAAAAAATAACGTTTTCGCGGGCGAATATTTACTCTAATATCTATTTCAGTTGTAAGGTTAGTTCATTACGTCTCAGATCAGAATAGAGAAATTTTTTCTCAGTTCCTTTCGCCATCCCAACCAATGAATTGTTAGGCTTTGGTTTCAATAAAATCTTCTGCATTCATGGGTTCCATCGTTCCCATCGCTTCTTGTTTAATGGTTAGGTCTTAATTCTACAACGGAGCTCTTAATTCAATTTGTTCTTGAGTCAATTTTCTTAGTCTTTATTGGCTCAGGGCTCTTGGTTTTTTTGTTCTATATCTATCATTTAATTATGTATGAATCAGTATTGATGCTTTATTACATTGCCTTTTATGAGATGACTCATAGACCTTACATATTGGAATTCTATATCATCGATATTCTTTTTCTCTCTTTCTCTCATCCCTCTACCCACATCTTTTTTCTATATTCTGGTTCACAACTTAGAATCAGATTTTTTTATTTTTTTAGTTTATGAAAAAGAGATTTCAGTTGCTACAATGATATGAATAATCTATCATATCTTGACTGGTTTGTTGGATTTAGATAATGCGAAGTAATGAGTTGGTTTTTAGTTCTATAGTTATTAGTTTATACTAGGGGGCTTTTTTTTTTAATCTTATCCCTAAAAAAACCAACGAGTCACACACTAAGCATAGCAATTATATCAAAAATTCAATCGAATTTTTATTCAACCCTATAAAATTAAAGAATTACGGAATTAAGAGCTCTTTTTTTATCTTTAATTAAAAAAATGGACTAGTTTCTTATTTTTTGTTGGATTTTGGGGGTAAAAAAAAAAAGAAAAGTCAAGGAAAGCCTTTTTATTCCTCATCTATAAATATCCAAATTTTGATACCTAATACGCCACAGATAGTTCGAACTGTATA